GTTAATGTAGCTTACATATTAAAGCAAGACATTGAAAATGTCTAGATGAGTGTATACATACTCCATAAACACAAAAGTTTGGTCCTAGCTTTTTTATTAGTTGTTAATAAAATTATACATGCAAGAGTCATCTATCCAGTGAAAATGCCCTTTAAATAAATAAAATTAAAAGGAGCCGATATCAAGCACACCAATGGTAGCTCATAACATCTTGCTCAGCCACACCCCCACGGGATACAGCAGTAATTAAAATTAAGCAATAAACGAAAGTTTGACTAAGTTATATAACAAATTAAGGGTTGGTAAATCTCGTGCCAGCCACCGCGGTCATACGATTAACCCTAATTAATAAAACCCGGCGTAAAGAGTGTTAAAATTGATAAACCAAAATAAGATTAAATTTCATCTAAGTTGTAAAAAACTACAGACAAAAATAAAACCAAACACGAAAGTAATCTTATTATAATTATAAACACTAAAGCTAAGGTACAAACTGGGATTAGATACCCCACTATGCTTAGCCGTAAACAAAGACATTTAAAAACAAGAATGTTCGCCAGAGAACTACTAGCAACAGCTTAAAACTCAAAGGACTTGGCGGTGCTTTAAACCCACCTAGAGGAGCCTGTTCTATAATCGATGAACCCCGTTACACCTCACCACTTCTTGCTAATTCAGCCTATATACCGCCATCTTCAGCAAACCCTAATAAGGATAAAAAGTAAGCACAATTATATCCATAAAAACGTTAGGTCAAGGTGTAGCTAATGAAGTGGAAAGAAATGGGCTACATTTTCTTCATTATAAAAGAACATAACAGTAATCTCTATGTAACCTAGAAATTTAAGGAGGATTTAGTAGTAAATTAAGAATAGAGAGCTTAATTGAACTTGGCTATGAAGCACGCACACACCGCCCGTCACCCTCCCCAAGTATATACTCAATTTTATTTAAATTCCTAATATGAGAGGAGATAAGTCGTAACAAGGTAAGCATACTGGAAAGTGTGCTTGGAAAACAAAGTGTAGCTTATAACAAAGCATCTGGCTTACACCTAGAAGATTTCAGATTAACTGACCACTTTGAACTATTCCTAGCCTACAAACTACTTGTACAATTCATACTACACTAATATAACCAATAATGCAAGATAAAACATTTACCCCTAAAAGTATAGGAGATAGAAATTAACTTCAGCGCTATAGAGAAAGTACCGTAAGGGAAAGATTGAAAGAAATAAAAAAAAGTAAAAAATAGCATAGCTTACACCTATTACCTTTTGCATAATGAATTAACTAGAACAAAATTGACAAAAAGAACTTAAGTCAATCCCCCCGAAACCAAACGAGCTACTTTTAAACAGCTGTTAAGAGCAAACTCGTCTATGTAGCAAAATAGTGAGAAGATTTAAAAGTAGAGGTGAAAAGCCTACCGAGCTTGGAGATAGCTGGTTATCCAAATAAGAATTTTAGTTCAACTATAAATTTTCCTAAAAGCTAAATAAATCTAATGAAAATTTATATGTTACCTTAAGGAGGGACAGCTCCTTAAACAAGGATACATCCTTAAACAGAGAGTAAACAGTATAATTATCATTGTAGGCCCAAAAGCAGCCACCAATTAAGAAAGCGTTAAAGCTCAACAAGATATTACACAATCTTATTTCAAAAATTTACAATAACTCCTGTCTAAAACATTGGATCAATCTATATATCCATAGAAGAGATAATGTTAATATGAGTAACAAGAAAAATTTCTCCTTGCACAAGCTTAAACAACCTAACCAAATTAACAATAATATATAAAATCCACTAAACTAGAATATTTATTACAAAAATTGTTAACCCAACTCAGGAGTGCAATCAAAGGAAAGACTAAAATAAATAAAAGGAACTCGGCAAACATAAATCCCGCCTGTTTACCAAAAACATCACCTCTAGCATTACAAGTATTAGAGGCATTGCCTGCCCAGTGACATTATAGTTCAACGGCCGCGGTATCCTGACCGTGCAAAGGTAGCATAATCACTTGTTCTTTAAATAAGGACTAGTATGAATGGCGTAACGAGGATTTAACTGTCTCTTATTTACAGTCAGTGAAATTGATCTTCCCGTGAAGAAGCGAGAATAACATAATAAGACGAGAAGACCCTATGGAGCTTAAATTTATTTACCTAATCTAAATATCTATGTCTAAGGAAACAAAAATAAGAAACCTAGGTAAATAATTTTGGTTGGGGTGACCTCGGAGAAAAACTAAACCTCCGAATGATATTAACTAAGACCCTACAAGTCTAAGCAACATTCATAAATTGACCCAGAGTATTCTGATCAATGGACCAAGTTACCCTAGGGATAACAGCGCAATCCTATTTCAGAGTCCCTATCGACAATAGGGTTTACGACCTCGATGTTGGATCAGGACCCCCAAATGGTGCAACCGCTATTAAAGGTTCGTTTGTTCAACGATTAAAGTCCTACGTGATCTGAGTTCAGACCGGAGCAATCCAGGTCGGTTTCTATCTATTAAAAACTCCTCCCAGTACGAAAGGACAAGAGAAGTGAGGCCAATAAAACTACTATGCCTTGATAGCAAAAAAATGATATTATATCAATTTTATAGCTATCATTTATATTACCCGAGATAAGGGTTTGTTAAGGTGGCAGAGCCCGGTAATTGCATAAAACTTAAAACTTTACTATCAGAGGTTCAATTCCTCTCCTTGACACCTATGTATATAATCAACTTTATATCATTAATTATCCCTATTCTTCTAGCCATAGCATTCCTAACTTTACTAGAGCGCAAAACACTCGGTTATATACAATTACGAAAAGGGCCAAACATTGTAGGCCCCTACGGAATTCTCCAACCAATGGCTGACGCATTAAAATTATTTACTAAAGAACCATTATACCCTTCAACATCATCAATTTTCTTATTCACTATTGCCCCTTCACTAGCACTTACACTCGCCTTATCAATATGAATCCCCCTACCCATACCCTACCCCCTCATCAATATAAACTTAGGGGCTTTATTCATTCTAGCTACATCAAGTCTTGCCGTCTATTCTATTATTTGGTCAGGATGAGCATCAAACTCCAAATACGCTTTACTAGGGGCATTACGGGCTGTAGCCCAAACAATTTCATATGAAGTCACTTTAGCCATTATTCTATTATCTGTCTTACTCCTGAACGGATCATACAACCTAACCAACTTAATAATAACCCAAAAAAACATTTGATTAATCCTACCTACTTGGCCACTAGCAATAATATGATTTGTATCAACCCTAGCAGAGACAAACCGAGCTCCTTTTGATTTAACCGAAGGAGAATCAGAACTAGTATCTGGATTCAATGTAGAATATGCCGCAGGTCCATTCGCCCTTTTTTTCATAGCTGAATACATAAACATCCTAATAATAAATGCTTTAACAACAATTATTTTCTTCAATTCCATACCAAACCTAATAACTCCAGAACTCCACTCAACAAACTTTATAATCAAAACACTAACCTTAACAGCCCTTTTCTTATGAATTCGAGCCTCATACCCTCGATTTCGTTATGACCAATTAATACATCTACTATGAAAAAACTTCCTTCCTTTAACCCTAGCCCTATGCATATGACATATTTCTATACCTATTTTTACATGCAACATCCCTCCTCAATCAACTTAGAAATATGTCTGAAAAAGAGTTACTTTGATAGAGTAAATCACAGAGGTTTAAGCCCTCTTATTTCTAGAAAAATAGGAATTGAACCTAATCTGAAGAACTCAAAATTCTCTGTGCTACCGTTACACTACATTCTAATCAGTAAGGTCAGCTAAATAAGCTATCGGGCCCATACCCCGAAAATGTTGGTTCCAATCCTTCCCGTACTAATCAACATAGCACTAACAACAACTATTTTCACCACATTAATTATAGGAACTTCAATTACACTAACTAGCTCCCACTGATTATTAATATGAGCAGGACTTGAAATAAATATACTAGCCATTATCCCCATTCTAATAAACAAAAACAACCCTCGATCCATCGAAGCTGCTACCAAATATTTTCTAATACAAGCAACAGCATCAATAATTATACTCCTATCTATCATTCTCACTATAATATTCTCAGGCCAATGATCAATTATGTATTCAACCAACCAAATAATCTCCTTAATTCTGACTATCTCATTAATTATAAAACTAGGATTAACCCCATTCCACTTCTGAGTCACAGAAGTCACACAAGGCACATCCCTTACTTCCGGCATAATTTTACTCACATGACAAAAAATTGCACCCCTATCCATTCTTATTCAAATTTACCCAACAATTAACCAACCCCTAATCATTGCCTCAGCTACCCTGTCTTCATTACTAGGAGGTTGAGGAGGTTTAAACCAAACCCAATTACGAAAAATCCTAGCCTACTCATCAATCAGCCACATAGGATGAATATTAACCATCATATTTTACAACCCCTCAATCTCACTATTTAATTTACTAATCTATATCATATTAACTATTACCATATTTTCCACCCTATTTATTAACAACAATTCAGCGATCTTATCCCTATCACATGTATGAAGTACATCCCCTCCAGTAATTATTATCATTTTAATAAACCTTCTATCATTAGGAGGTCTTCCACCTATAACAGGATTTTCTCCTAAATGAGTCACCATTCAAGAACTAATAAAAAATGACAACATCATAATTTCTTTAATCATAACAATCCTAGCCCTCCTCAACCTATATTTCTACACACGACTAACTTATTCAACTACTCTAACATTATTCCCCTCTTCCAATAACACAAAAACCAAATGATACTTTAATATTAATAAAAAAATAATCATAACACCACCCTTAATCACACTATCAACTTTATCCCTTCCAATAACCCCCATCTTTATAATCCTAAACTAGGAAATTAGGTTAATCAGACCAAGAGCCTTCAAAGCTTTTAGCAAATATATAAATATTTATTTCCTGATTAAGGGTTGCAAGGATTCTTCTCACATTAAATGAATGCAAACCCGCCCCTTTTTTTTAGGTTAACCCCTTTTAGATTGGTGGGATACCAACCCCCGAAAAATTAGTTAACAGGTAATTTCCCTAAACAACTGGGTTCAATTTACTTTTTCCGCCCTTTGGAAAAAAAAAAGGAGGGCGGGAGAAGCCCCGGCAGGATTGAAGCTGCTCCTTTGAATTTGCAATTCAATATGAATAATCACCTCGAAGCTTGGTAGAAAAAGGATTACAACCTTTATCTTTAGATTTACAGTCTAATACTTATTCAGCCATTCTACCTTCTTTACTTATGTTTATTAACCGATGGTTATTTTCTACAAACCATAAAGACATTGGAACCCTATACCTCCTATTTGGAGCATGAGCAGGCATAGTAGGAACCGCCTTAAGCCTTTTAATCCGAGCAGAACTAGGTCAACCTGGAACACTACTAGAAGATGATCAGATCTATAATGTTGTTGTCACTGCCCATGCATTTGTAATAATTTTCTTCATAGTTATACCAATCATAATTGGAGGTTTCGGAAATTGACTAGTTCCATTAATAATCGGAGCTCCTGATATAGCATTCCCTCGAATAAACAATATAAGCTTTTGATTACTCCCCCCTTCATTTCTTCTCTTATTAGCCTCATCTATAATTGAAGCCGGCGCTGGAACAGGATGGACAGTGTATCCTCCCCTAGCTGGAAATCTAGCACATGCAGGAGCTTCTGTACACTTAACAATTTTTTCTCTACATTTAGCTGGAGTATCATCTATTTTAGGAGCTATTAATTTTATTACAACTATTATCAATATAAAACCCCCAGCCATAACCCAATATCAAACCCCATTATTTGTATGATCTGTACTAATTACAGCCGTACTACTACTTCTCTCATTACCAGTTCTAGCTGCTGGGATTACTATATTACTAACAGACCGCAATTTAAATACAACTTTCTTTGACCCTGCAGGGGGAGGAGATCCAATCCTCTACCAACATTTATTTTGATTCTTTGGTCATCCTGAAGTGTATATTCTAATTCTACCTGGATTTGGTATAATCTCCCATATCGTAACATATTATTCAGGAAAAAAAGAGCCTTTTGGCTACATAGGAATAGTGTGAGCTATAGTATCTATTGGCTTCCTAGGATTTATTGTATGAGCCCATCATATATTTACAGTTGGAATAGATGTAGATACACGAGCATATTTTACATCAGCTACAATAATCATTGCAATTCCAACAGGAGTAAAAGTATTTAGTTGATTAGCCACTTTACACGGAGGAAACATTAAATGATCCCCTGCTATACTATGAGCCCTAGGTTTCATTTTCCTATTTACAGTGGGTGGTCTGACTGGGATTGTCTTAGCAAACTCATCATTAGATATTGTATTACATGACACGTACTATGTTGTAGCCCATTTTCACTACGTCTTATCTATAGGGGCTGTATTCGCAATTATAGGAGGATTTGCACATTGATTCCCCCTATTTACAGGATATACCTTAGACCCTACATGAGCTAAAGTCCACTTTTTTATCATATTTGCAGGAGTAAATATCACTTTCTTCCCTCAACATTTCTTAGGTCTATCAGGTATACCTCGACGTTATTCTGATTATCCAGATGCATACACATTCTGAAATATAATCTCCTCAATAGGCTCATTTATTTCCCTAACAGCTGTAATAGTAATAGTCTTTATAGTGTGAGAAGCATTTGCCTCTAAACGTGAAGTAACAACAACAGAACTAACCTCAATTAATCTAGAATGACTTCATGGATGCCCTCCTCCATATCATACATTTGAAGAGCCAACTTACATTAAAACACTATAACAAGAAAGGAAGGAATTGAACCCTCAAAAACTAGTTTCAAGCCAGCTTCATAGCCTTTATGACTTTCTTCACAGAGATTAGATACTAGTAAAATAATAACATAACTTTGTCAAAGTTAAATTATTGGCTTAACCCCAATGTATCTAAATGGCTTATCCCTACGAGCTAGGTTTTCAAGATGCTACTTCTCCTATTATAGAAGAATTACTTCAATTTCATGACCATACATTAATAATTGTATTTTTAATTAGCACTTTAATTCTCTACCTCATTTCATTAATACTAACTACAAAATTAACTCATACCAACACAATAAATGCCCAAGAAGTCGAAACTATTTGAACAATTTTACCAGCTATTATTTTAATCATAATTGCACTACCATCCCTACGAATTTTATATATAATAGATGAGGTAAATAACCCCTTACTAACAGTAAAAACCATAGGCCACCAATGATACTGAAGCTATGAATACACAGACTATGACGAACTAAACTTTGACTCATATATAATTCCTACGACAGAGTTAAAACCAGGAGAACTCCGATTACTAGAGGTGGACAATCGAGTAGTCTTACCAATAGAACTACCTGTTCGTATATTAATCTCATCAGAAGACGTACTTCATTCATGAGCTGTTCCTTCTTTAGGATTAAAAACAGATGCAATCCCTGGCCGACTAAACCAAACAATTCTAACATCAACACGCCCAGGATTGTTTTACGGTCAATGCTCAGAAATCTGCGGCTCAAATCATAGTTTCATACCTATTGTTATTGAAATAGTTCCACTAAAAACATTCGAAAATTGATGTACTTCAATATTATAAGACATTATGAAGCTAAATAGCATTAACCTTTTAAGTTAAAGATAGAGAACACTAATTCTCCATAATGAAATGCCACAACTAGATACATCTACATGATTCATTACTATTCTATCAATAATCACTACATTATTCATTCTTTTTCAAATTAAAATCTCTATACACTTATTCCCCATAAGCTTACAACAACCCCAACAAATATTAATCAAACAAAAAACACCTTGAGAAAAAAAATGAACGAAAATTTATTCTCCTTTTTTATCACACCAACTCTAATAGGCATGCCTATTATCATTTTAATTATTATATTCCCCATTATCCTATTTCCTAGTCCCAAGCAATTAATTAATAATCGAGCAACAACCTTTCAACAATGACTACTAAAACTCATCCTAAAACAGATAATATCAATGCATAACATCAAGGGACGAACTTGAGCCCTTATACTAATTTCCCTGATACTGTTTATTGGTACAACTAATCTATTAGGGTTATTACCCTATACATTTACCCCAACTACACAACTATCAATAAATTTAAGTATAGCTATTCCTTTATGAGCCGGAACTGTTATCTTAGGATTCCGCTATAAAACAAAAATATCCTTAGCCCATTTCCTTCCACAAGGAACCCCTACCCCCTTAATTCCAATACTCACTATCATTGAGACAATCAGCTTATTTATTCAGCCTTTAGCATTAGCAGTCCGTTTAACCGCTAACATTACTGCAGGACATTTACTAATACATCTCATTGGAGGAGCAACATCAGCCCTGCTCTCTATTAGCTTTCCTACTGCAATAATTACATTCATTATTCTTTTATTATTAACAATTCTTGAATTCGCTGTAGCATTAATTCAAGCATATGTTTTCACCCTACTAGTGAGTCTCTACTTATATGATAATACTTAATGACACACCAAACACATGCATACCATATAGTTAACCCTAGTCCATGGCCCCTTACAGGAGCATTATCAGCTCTCTTATTAACCTCAGGTTTAGTAATATGATTCCATTTTAATTCAATCACTGTCTTACTCCTAAGTATAATTACTAACCTAATAACAATATACCAGTGATGACGCGACGTAGTACGAGAAAGTACATACCAAGGCCACCACACATCTACAGTTCAAAAAAGCCTACGATATGGGATAATTTTATTTATTATCTCAGAGGTATTTTTCTTTTCAGGATTCTTTTGAGCCTTTTACCATTCAAGCCTAGCTCCTACACCAGAACTAGGCGGCTATTGACCTCCAACAGGTATCAACCCTTTAAACCCCTTAGAAGTACCCCTATTAAATACATCAGTACTGCTCGCTTCAGGAGTCTCAATTACATGAGCTCACCATAGTTTAATAGAAGGCAACCGAAAACAAATAACTCAAGCACTGACCATTACTATTATTCTCGGAGTATATTTCACCCTTCTTCAAATTTCAGAATACTTAGAATCCTCTTTTACCATCTCCGATGGAATTTATGGTTCTACATTCTTTGTTGCAACAGGATTTCACGGCTTACACGTAATTATCGGATCAACCTTCTTGATAACATGCTTACTTCGACAACTATACTTTCATTTCACATCTAAACACCACTTCGGATTTGAAGCTGCTGCTTGATATTGACATTTCGTAGATGTTGTTTGACTTTTCTTGTACGTTTCCATCTACTGATGAGGCTCATATTTTCTTAGTATAATTAGTACTACTGACTTCCAATCAGTAAGTCTCGCAATATAAAGTGAGAGAAAGTAATTAATATTATCATTTCTCTAACAACTAACTATATCTTAACTACAATCCTTATAACCATTGCATTCTGATTACCCCAATTAAACATCTACATAGAAAAAGCCAGCCCTTACGAATGTGGCTTTGATCCCACAGAAATCACACGATTGCCATTTTCCATAAAATTTTTCCTAATCGCTATTACTTTCCTCTTATTTGACCTAGAAATTGCACTCCTACTCCCTCTTCCCTGAGCCTTCCAAACTTCTACTATTAATATAACCTCATGAATTTCTATTTCACTAATCCTTATCCTTTCACTAGGACTAACTTATGAATGACTACAAAAAGGGTTAGAATGAACAGAATATGGTAGTTAGTTTAATAAAAACAAATGATTTCGACTCATTAAATTATGTAATCACATAACTACCAACATGACATTAACTTTACTAAATATTACAATTGCTTTCATTATATCCTTTTTAGGTATTATAATATATCGATCCCATATAATATCATCTCTATTATGTCTTGAAGGAATAATACTGTCTTTATTCATTTTAAGTATTATCATCATATTAAACTACCACTATACCCTTGCTTTCTCAACACCCCTAATCCTATTAGTATTCGCTGCTTGTGAAGCGGCAGTAGGTTTAGCACTACTAGTAATAATCTCAAATACATTCTGGATTGACTACGTACCAAACTTAAACTCATTACCATGCTAAAAATTATTACTCCCACCAACCTACCTGATCCCACTGGCCGATTATCTCACTCCTCATCAATATGAATTAATACCACATCATACAGCCTACTAATTGCATTAATCAGTATTTCCTACCTAAACAAAATTGATATTACAAGCATTAACCACTCAACAATATTTTCCTCTGACTCATTATCCTCACCTTTAATTATCCTAACAACATGACTTCTCCCCCTAATAATTATCGCAAGCCAATACCATTTAAAAAATGAAACAGAAATACGAAAAAAAACATATATAACCTTATTAATTTCTCTACAATTATCCCTTATTTTAACTTTCACTGCTACAGAAATAATTTTATTTTACATTTTATTTGAAATAACATTAATCCCAACCCTAATTATTATTACACGCTGAGGAAATCAAACAGAACGAATAACAGCAGGCTTATATTTTCTCTTCTATACTTTAATAGGGTCACTCCCCCTTTTAATTACCTTAATCTATCTCCAAAATCAATTAGGCACATTAAACTTCTTATTATTTAATTACTACAACTCACTAATCAACTACTCTTGGTCTAATAATCTTATATGACTTACATGCACCATAGCATTTATAATCAAACTCCCATTATATGGCCTTCACCTGTGGCTACCCAAAGCACATGTAGAAGCTCCCATCGCAGGATCCATAGTACTAGCAGCCATCTTACTAAAACTAGGAGGTTATGGCATAATACGAATTCTTCAACTCTTAAATCCTATCACTGACCAAATAGCATACCCATTCATCCTTTTATCATTATGAGGAATAATTATAACTAGCTCAATCTGTTTACGCCAAACAGACTTAAAATCCCTCATTGCTTACTCCTCTGTCAGTCACATAGCATTAGTAATTGTAGCTATCTGAATTCAAACCCCTTGAAGCTTTATAGGAGCCACTTCATTAATAATTGCACACGGCCTTACATCCTCTTTACTATTTTGTTTAGCCAATTCAAATTATGAACGAACCCATAGCCGAACTATACTATTAGCACGAGGCTTACAAATACTATTCCCCTTAATAGGAACGTGATGAATCATTGCAAGCCTCACTAACCTAGCCCTACCCCCTACTATTAACCTATTTGGCGAACTACTTATTATTATATCCACATTCTCATGATGCAATATAACATTAATTCTCACAGGAATTAACATTTTAGTCACAGCTTTGTACTCCCTTTATATATTAATTTCAACACAACGAGGAAAACTACCTTATCATATCCACAACTTATCCCCTACATTTACACGAGAAAACATTTTAATAAGCCTTCACATTATCCCCCTAATCCTACTTACCCTTAACCCTAAAATCATCTTAGGGAACTTGTACTGTAATTATAGTTTAATCAAAACATTAGATTGTGAGTCTAAAAATAGAAGACTACAAACTTCTTATTTACCAAGCAGAGAAAGAATAGTGGAACTGCTAATTCCATACCTCCATAACTAGTAATATGGCTTTCTTGGGTTTTTCCAACTTTAAACTTTTATAGGATAGAAGTATTCCTTTGGTCTTAGGAATCAAAAAATTGGTGCAACTCCAAATAAAAGTAATAAATTTACTCAACACACTATTTATTATAACCCTAACTATCCTCACCTTACCTATCCTAACATCCATATCAAATATCCATAAAAAATTACCTTACGCACCCTACACCAAAAAAATTATCTCACTATCCTTTTTCCTAAGCCTAATTCCAACCTTCATACTATTCTATTCTAACAATGAAGTCACTATATTAAACTGAAACTGACTGCCCATTCAAACTTTTCATCTAAACATTAATATCAAACTAGACTACTTTTCCATCCTATTTATATCAGTAGCATTATTTGTTACATGGTCTATTATAGAATTCTCTCTATGATATATACACTCCGACCCTTACATAGATAAATTCTTTAAATATCTTCTACTTTTCCTAATCACAATAATATTTCTAGTTACAGCAAACAACTTATTCCAACTTTTTATCGGCTGAGAAGGAGTTGGGATTATATCTTTCTTACTCATTGGTTGATGGTACGGACGATCAGATGCTAACACAGCAGCACTACAAGCAGTACTATATAACCGAATTGGAGATATCGGATTTATTCTATCAATAATATGATTTCTACTATACTCAAACTCTTGGGATTTTCAACAAATCTTCATTACCCAAAATAAAATTAACATCACCCCTATATTGGGACTTCTACTAGCAGCAGCAGGAAAATCAGCCCAGTTTGGCCTTCACCCCTGACTACCATCAGCTATAGAAGGACCTACTCCAGTATCTGCCCTACTGCACTCCAGTACTATAGTCGTTGCAGGCATCTTTTTACTAATTCGCTTCTACCCATTAATACAAAATAACCCAACTCTCCAAACAATATGCCTATGCCTAGGAGCACTTACCACACTGTTCACAGCTATTTGTGCTTTAACACAGAACGATATCAAAAAAATTGTAGCATTTTCAACCTCAAGTCAATTAGGCCTAATAATAGTCACAATTGGAATTAACCAACCACATCTTGCATTCTTACACATTTGCACTCACGCATTTTTCAAAGCTATATTATTTTTATGCTCCGGCTCAATTATTCACAACCTAAATGATGAACAAGATATTCGAAAGATAGGAGGATTACATAAAATCTTACCTATTACCTCCTCCTCCTTAATAATTGGAAGTCTAGCTCTAACAGGTATTCCATTTCTAACAGGATTTTATTCTAAAGACCTAATTATTGAAACCGCAACAACATCGTATACAAACGCCTGAGCCCTAACCATTACTTTAATTGCCACATCCCTAACCGCCATATACAGCATACGAATTATCTTCTTCACACTACTAAATAACCCTCGATTTAACTTTACAATTTCAATAAACGAAAATAACCCTACAATAATTAACCCAATTAAACGATTAGCTGTAGGCAGTGTTTTAGCTGGGTTCTTAATAACTTATAACATTCCTATTACAAATCTGCCTCAAATAACAATGCCTCTTCAAATTAAACTAGCAACAATTCTATCAACAATTTTAGGATTCACAATTGCACTAGAACTAAACATGATAACTAAAAACCTAAAAATGTACTATCCAACTAATTATAATACTTTCTCAAATTTATTAGGTTACTTCCCCACTTTTGCCCACCGAATAGCCCCTTACTTGGACCTCTCCATAAGCCAGAACCTAGCATCCTCAACAATTGATTTAATCTGATTAGAAAAAATTCTTCCCAAATCTATCTCTAAAACACAAATTACCGCTTCAATACTTTCCTCAACTCAAATAGGACTACTAAAAATCTATTTCCTCTCTTTTTTAATCTCCATAAGTATTATCTCCCTATTAATATTTTAATTCCCACGAGTAATTTCCAATACAATAAAAATCCCAGCAAACAACGATCACCCAGCTACAAATATTAACCAACAATTATAACTATAAATAGCAGCAACACCCGCAGAATCCTCACTTAAAAATCCAACACTTCCACCTTCCGCATCATAAATCACCCACTCCCCTATACCATAATAATTAACTAAAATTTCAACATGATCGTATTTTATTCATCAGTACAACCCTACAAACTCAAATAAAATTCCTAAAAACAATGAACCTCAAATAATTATATTTGATCCTCAGGTTTCAGGATACTGCTCTATAGCTATAGCAGTAGTATAAGCAAATACTACTATTATACCCCCTAAATAAACCAAAAACACAACTAACCCCACAAATGACCCACCGTGACTTAAAATAATAGCACACCCAACCCCACCACTTACAACCAATATTAATCCTCCGTAGACAGGAGAAGGCTTAACAGAAAAACTAATAAACCCAATCACAAACATTACACTAAAAATATAAACAACATTTAAAATCATAGTTCTCACATGGACTATAACCAAGACTAATGATATGAAAAACCACCGTTGTAATTCAACTATAAGAACTAAATAATGACCAATACACGAAAATCCCACCCTCTCATTAAAATTGTAAACCACTCTTTCATTGATTTACCTGCTCCCTCTAATATTTCAGCATGATGAAACTTTGGCTCTTTATTAGGAATATGCCTAGGATTACAAATTTTAACTGGATTATTCTTAGCAATACACTATACCGCTGACACTACTACCGCATTCTCCTCAATCACACATATCTGTCGTGACGTAAACTACGGTTGACTAATCCGCTATATACATGCCAACGGAGCATCAATGTTCTTTATCTTCCTTTATTTCCACATCGGACGAGGAATTTACTATGGGTCCTATACATTCACAGACACATGAAATATGGGAGTCTTACTATTACTTACAACTATAGCTACCGCCTTCATAGGCTACGTACTACCGTGAGGACAAATATCTTTTTGAGGGGCAACAGTAATCACAAACCTTCTCTCAGCTATCCCTTATATTGGACCCACCCTAGTAGAATGAATTTGAGGGGGTTTCTCAGTTGACAAAGCCACATTAACCCGATTCTTTGCTTTCCATTTCATCCTACCATTTATTATTACAGCAATAGTAATAATCCATCTACTATTCCTTCACGAAACAGGATCAAATAACCCATCTGGCATAAACTCAAATTCAGACAAAATTCCATTTCACCCCTACTACACCATCAAGGATATCTTAGGAGCTTTATTCATAATTATCACATTAATAAGCCTAGTAATATTTTCACCAGACCTCCTAGGAGACCCAGACAACTATGCCCCTGCCAACCCTCTAAACACACCTCCTCATATCAAACCAGAATGATATTTTCTCTTCGCATACGCAATTCTACGCTCAATCCCTAATAAACTCGGCGGAGTATTAGCCCTAGCTTCCTCCATCCTAATCCTAATATTATTTCCCATTCTACACTTATCCAAACAACGAAGTATATCATTCCGACCTTTAAGTCAATGCTTAATATGAATGCTAGTGACTAACCTACTAATTCTTACATGAATTGGAGGGCAACCAGTCGAATATCCCTTCATTACCATTGGCCAAATAGCATCCATAACCTACTTCTTTACTACCCTAATTCTCATACCTCTCACAGCCTTAATAGAAAATAAACTACTCAAATGAAGAGCCTTAGTAGTATAAAAATTACATTGGCCTTGTAAGCCAAAAATGAAGAACATCTTCCTAAGACAATATTCAAGAAAGAAGTAACAAACCCCTCCACCAGTACCCAAAACTGGCATTCTAATTAAACTATTTCTTGAAATATTTATATAATGTTAAGCTATGTACATCGTGCATTAATGCATGCCCCCATTAAATATAATGCAAGAGTACATATAATGTAGTAAGTACATAGACCATGTCATGTTTAATCACCATTCAACCTCTGGGGAAATGCATAACAAGTAGTATTAGACACTAAGACGTACATAAAACATTGACTTGCTACTCCAATATGCTTGTATATCAATACGACTATTGTCCTCCATTAACAATCTGTTTATCTGACATAAGACATAACTCCGTGATTATACATAAAACATAAGATTAAATTATCCTTGTCAAAACGTCTATCCCCTTCCATCGGGGGTCTCAACTCTAGCATCCTCCGTGAAACCATCAACCCGCCAGACAGGTGTCCCTCTTCTCGCTCCGGGCCCATCTGAACGTGGGGGTAGCTAAACTGAAACTTTATCAGACATCTGGTTCCTACTTCAGGATTTGTATTTTTATTAAAACCCCCCTTACCCCCCGTAAAAATCACCTATTTATCCATAAGCTTATAACTTATGTACCACACCCAATACCTTGCCAAACCCCAAAAACAAGATACAAATGCAGAAAAATAGTAATTTTTATGATTATATATACCCCACCATGTATTCATAGGGTGTAATAACAAATTTTTAACCGTCATGTCAGCACAAAATAATTATTTTGCCACCCTAATCACAGAATGCAGGATATTAATTATACTCACCCTATGAATTTTTTATACCTAAAT